CATTCATCATAGTTAGCTCTTCCAGCTCCGTATCAAGGTCAGGATCCATCTCGTCACTAGCATCAATCGCGTCACTAGCAGCGTCACTAGCATCAATCTCGTCACTACCACCAACCTTTATCTCGTAATAATCCTCATCTTCATCCTCATCCATAACTTTTGGCTTGTTATCGTTCAGAAATACCGTAATGAAAGGAACATAGGAATTTGTAGCTAGGTATTTGACCAAATAGGAGCGTCCAGTTCCTATAGAACCTATCACTAAAATTCCCCTAGAGGGGGATAAGGCTAAGCGGAGCGAAAAGGGTTTTCGATGAGATGGGCAGTGCAAAGTAGTAGTCCCACACGAAGTTTGGGAATAAGTGATTGTCTGATAATGAGCAAGGAATACCCGTCTTTCTGCTAAACAGGATGGATTGAACTCATAATTCAATAGATCCTTTTTATGAATATCAACCAAGTATCGTAAGTAAATTGCTCCCGGTTCTTCAATCATTTGATAACCAGAGTCATTCTTTGATAAACGATCACTATGAGTCAGACTCAATAGAATTTGATCAATCCTTTGTTCTGTCGTTAAGGCGGAGAACTGAACCAAGAATTCTCTTTCTTCATCATCAATCAAATCACTGTTCGCGACCCAGGATTCTATTTTATCATCAACCCAATCCCCGTTCCAGTTTTTTCTTTTTCTTATCAATGAATAGATCTCTTTACTTGTATGACTTAGATGTCTCGTATTTCTCGAAAAAGTGATTCGATTGATGGGATTTGATATGAGATCGATGAGATTGATATTCAAATATATCTTCTTAGAACGGAATTGTTCCAGAGCAACTAGAAAGAGATTCTTTACCCAGAAAGAATTTGGTTCAGATGTAGGATACCTATCCAGAAGTTTTCGCAACTCAATCATAGATGATTCCATCATCAAAGATTTGACCTTTTCGAACTCTGTCTGTAACTCACTAGAGGCCCCGGAAACAAAGAGAAGCTGGGTACAAACGAGATATCCAGCAACAACAAGAAGGAAAAGGATTGAATAGAAGAACTCCCAAACACTTGGCGATCTCAGATGTGTCGATATCAATGGTGACTCATTATTTCGATGAATCATTTCTTCGGACAGAAGAACATTATGTAAACACTTATTCGAAATCTCACTTATCAGATTAAGACGCGCTTTTTTCCAAAGAATTCGCCACGATCTACCCAATCTATGCCTAATATCCCGAAAGATGAATACCAATTTTTTACTGCTACTTCGTATTATGGATACCAATTTTTGACTATTACGTAGTATCAGCCATAGTTCTGGAAAAGTATCTGAAATCGGCAATAGGTCTGAAAAAGTATCTACAAAATTATCTACAAATATCCAGTACCCTGTCAAGAACCATGGCATATATGTTTGGAATAGATTCGATTTTGAGAGAGTTGAAAGAGCCCTTTGTTGAAAGGTTCTATACATCTGCCCTTTCGCAAGGCATTTCTTTAGACAAAGACGCCGTTTTTTCCTCTTTTTGCATGGTAAATCTTTCTCAGAACATGGAGTGAGAATCAAACCCATGTTTGAATTGAGATACTGATGCAAGTTCTTCTCTTCTGAATCCGATAGATTCCTAGCTGAAAGAGGTTGACAACAAGTTCTTTCAAAATGCACTCTTTGTCCCTCTGTTAGGGGTGTTCCAGAAATGTCTGCGATCGAGAAACTAGTTCTACGGACGAAGGGATCGTATCGACTTGGAAAATGGAAAGATTTGTACAAGTTATACGTTTCGTCACCACTTTGTGGAAAATCGTTAGGTATGAATATGTTAGATACCTGTGACTCGATTGGTGAAATAGTCTCTCTCCCCCCAAAAGCATATTCGACGGGCAAAGAAAATATTTTGTTGCGAATGAACAAGATATTGAGGAATTGTCCATATGTCAAATCAGAATTATGGATATGGGCCTTTTCCACAGAAAAGGGGAATCTTGTGTTAGAATAGAAGCAGAAGTGATGTGGATTATTCAAGAATCGAAGTCGATTTGCTTTATAAAAAGAAGATATCAATGAACTTCGATGAAATGTTTTCACGGGATTCAGCCAATTGTCTTGATTGTGGAATATCATTGAGAAATAGGAATCCGCCCTATCAAAGGATTTCCCGCGATTTTTTCTTGGGTCAATCATCCACTTTGGTATCTTATTGAACAAAAAGGGTGCTATTTTTCCTCCATTGACCAAGAATTTCGATTTTCGGGAAGTATCATGATCGTCCAATAAAAATGGTTTCCATTTTTTCAAATGAACAATTGGAAGACCTATCGATTCTAACAACTGATTGCCGAGTTGATCATACGGACCTTTCCACCCATATAGATCGATCTCGGACCTATGAATGGGGATATTCCCGAAACTCACACAGAAAAAAGGAAGTGAGTTAGACAAAAAGAAAAGAAACTTGGACAAAAAAAGAAGTGACTTGGACAGAAAGAAACGAAGTGTCTTAGC